GTGCTAACAAAAGAAGTTATAAGGGTAAAAGATTAGAATCTTCAAAAAATCTTTTGGAAATAATAAAACGGACAAATCTTCGATTAATCTCGAAAATCTATTTCGTTATAAAAATTTTTTTTGAAAGAATATACACAAATCTTTTTTTGTCTATCATTAATCGTTCTAAACTCATTAAACAACCTTTTCTCGACTCAATAAACAAATTTTTCAATAACAATAAATTGATAAATATTAATGAAGCAGATGAAGAAAGAGTTAAAAAAAAAAAAGAAAATCCAATTCACTTTATTTCAATAATTTCAACTATACATAATACTATTAGGAATCAAACAAACTCACAAAAATGTTGTTACTTATCCTACTTGTCACAAGCATATGTATTTTACAACTTATCACAAACTCAAGGTATTCATTTTGATAAAAGATCTATTTTTAAAGATCACGATTATGGAATTCCTTTTTTTGTTAAGACTGAAATAAAAAATTCCTTTGAAGGGATAATTGACTCGGAATTAATTCATAAGAAACGCTTGAATTTTGGAATAAATCACTGGAAAACCTGGTTAAAGAAATTAAAACAACATTATCAATACAATTTTTATGAGATTCGAGAGTCTAGATTACTACCCAAAAGGCGGGGCAATCAAATTTATCAACATCCTATGGCTCAAAGTTTCAAAAGAGGTTCATATGAAAAAGATGGATTAATCTCGTTCAAAAAACAAAACACTGTTGAAGTCTATTCCTTAGAGAATCAAAAAGAGAATTTTCAAAAATATTCTCGATATGATCTTTTATCATATCAATCTAGTAATTCTGAAAATAAAAGGGACTCGTCTATTTATGGATCAAGTTTTGAAACACAAGTAAATAGAAAACAAGATAGTTATTACAATTCAAACACGCATAAATACAACTTTTTTGATATATGGGGAAGCAATCCTATTACCAATTATATAGGAAAGAGCGATAGAAAATCTATGGGAAAAAAGCCTGATAGAAAATATTTTGATTGGAAAACTCTCCATTTTTGTCTTAGCCAAAAGATCGCTATTGTGTACTGGATCAAGACCGATACCAAGAGTAATCAAAATACTAAGATGAAGACTAAGAATTATCAAATAACTGATAAAATTGCTAAAAAAACCCTTTTGTATCTCACGCTTCCGAAAAAACCTAAAATAAAGTTACCAAACCCCTCCAAAACCTTTTTAGATTGGACGGGAATGAATGAGGAAATACTAAAGTGTCCCATCTCAACTCTAGATCTTTGGCTCTTCCCAGAATATTTGATACTTTCTAATCTATATAAAATAAAACCTTGGGTTATATCAAGTAAAGTACTTCTTTTACGAAGGAATCTAAATCAAAATGTTCGTCGGGAAAATAAAAACATTGTAGACAACAAAGAAGTTGAATGTGTTATACCCCCGAATAAAAAAAATCTAAATCAAAAAGAATTTCTGACAAACAAAAACAAAGGAGATCTTAGATCAGCTGCACAAAAACGGGTGAATCTTGAATCCCACTCCTTAATAAACCATCAAAAAGATATTGAAAAACATTATGAAGAATCAAAGGTAACGGAGGGTAAAAAGAAAAAACAATATAAAAGCAAGGCAGAAGCAGAACTCGATTTATTGCTGAAACGTTATTCACTTTTTCAATTGAGATGGGGTGACGCTTTGAATCAAAGAATGATCAATAATATCAAAATATATTGTCTACTGCTTAGACTGGTAAATCCAAGACAAATTACTATATCTTCGATTCAGCGAAGAGAAATGACCTTGGATATATTGCTAATTCAGAAGAATTTCAGTTTTTTAGAATTGGTCAAAAGGGGACTATTAGTTATCGAACCCGCTCGTCTGTCTGTAAAAAATGATGGACATTTTATTCTGTATCAAACTTTATGTATTTCATTGGTTCATAAGAGTAAGCAAAAAAATGATCAAGGATACCCGGAACAAGCAGATATTGATAAGAATGCTTTTGATTTCCTTGTTCCTGAAACTATTTTACCTCATAAATATCGTAGAGAGTTTAGAATGAAAGTTTGTTTCAATTCTAAAAATACGAATACAAATCCAGTATTTTACAAGGCGAGCAGCTGTAGTCAATTTTTGAACAAACATAAGCATCTTGATAAAGAGAAGAATGAATTAATTAAAGTTAAATTTTTTACTTGGCCTAATTATCGATTAGAGGATTTAGCTTGTATGAATCGCTATTGGTTTGATACAAATAATGGCAGTCGTTTCAGTATGTTACGAATATGTATGTATCCCAGACTGAAACGTTGTTGGTAGCCCTGCTTTCCTAGATATATCCTATCCTCTAGATATATTCTATCCTATAGGGTATACGAGCACAAAAAGATTTGTGCGTGTGCCACTTTATCGCCCATTCGAATATATGATCCTAAAATAACTAACGTATTAATTAGACCTAGAAATCAATTAACAGAATCTTTTTTATTTTAGGTCTAGATTATGCGCGGCTGGAAATACAAAAAAGTACTTATGCCTCTCTGAAGAAAATTCCGAATAAAATTAAATTTTGAATTCGATATCCCTAGCCCATAAATAAATTCAAATTGTTGTATATACCACAGTAAAATTACTACCATCATTCTTACTCATCAGTCAAATCCATACCGTTAAAATAAAAAAATTGAAAGAGGGAAAATCTTTTATGACCAAAAAAGTATTCATTTCGGTTAGCTCTAAAGAAGAAAACAGAGGGTCCGTTGAATTTCAAATATTCAGTTTTACCAATAAGATACGGAGACTTACTTCACATTTAGAATTACACAAAAAAGATTATTTATCTCAGAGAGGGTTGCGAAAGATTTTAGGAAAACGCCAACGGCTGTTGGCTTATTTGTCAAAAAAAAATGGAGCACATTATAAAGAATTAATTGGTCAGTTGAGTATTAGAGAGACAAAAATTCGTTAATTCAAAAATTCATGTTGTTTTAAATGTTTCTTTTTTTTTATCCCTTAATTCGAATTTTTGATTTTAAATTTTTATTAATTTCTTTTCACTGTCAGTAATTCATGGAAGAATGAATCAATAAAAAACTTATGACTGGTCCGGCTACAAGAAAAGACCTTATGATACTAAATATGGGTCCTCACCACCCATCAATGCATGGTGTTCTTCGGCTCATCCTTACTTTAGACGGCGAAAATATTGTTGATTGTGAACCAATATTGGGTTATTTACACAGAGGGATGGAGAAAATTGCGGAAAATCGAACAATTGTACAATATTTACCTTATGTAACGCGTTGGGATTATTTAGCTACTATGTTCACAGAAGCAATAACTGTAAACGGTCCCGAACAATTAGGAAATATTCAAGTACCTAAAAGAGCTAGTTATATCCGAGTAATTATGTTGGAATTGAGCCGTCTAGCTTCCCATTTGTTATGGCTCGGGCCCTTTATGGCAGATATTGGCGCACAGACCCCTTTCTTTTTTATTTTTCGAGAAAGAGAATTGATTTATGATCTATTCGAGGCTGCTACCGGTATGCGAATGATGCATAATTATTTTCGTATCGGAGGAGTAGCTGCTGATCTACCTCATGGCTGGATAGATAAATGTTTAGATTTTTGTGAGTTTTTTTTAGCAGGAGTTGCTGAATATAAAAAGCTTATTACACGTAATCCCATTTTTTTAGAACGGGTTGAGGGTGTAGGTATTATTGGTGGAGAAGAAGCACTAAATTGGGGTTTATCAGGACCAATGCTACGAGCTTCCGGAATCCAATGGGATCTTCGTAAAGTTGATCGTTATGAGTGTTACGACGAATTGGATTGGGAGGTTCAATGGCAAAAGGAAGGGGATTCATTAGCTCGTTATTTAGTACGAATCGGTGAAATGACAGAATCCGTAAAAGTTATACAACAGGTTCTGGAAGGACTTCCAGGGGGACCCTACGAGAATTTAGAAATCCGACGCTTTGCTGGAGTAAAAGATGCCGACTGGGATGATTTTGAATATCGATTTATTAGTAAAAAACCTTCTCCAACCTTTGAATTGTCCAAACAAGAACTTTATGTGAGAGTCGAAGCCCCAAAAGGCGAATTGGGCATTTTTCTAATAGGAGATCGGAGTGTTTTTCCTTGGAGATGGAAAATACGACCACCGGGTTTTATCAATTTGCAAATTCTTCCTCAGTTAGTTAAAAGAATGAAATTAGCTGATATTATGACGATACTAGGGAGCATAGATATCATTATGGGAGAAATTGATCGTTAAAATGGATACAACAGAAATACAAGCTATCAACTCTTTTTACAGATTTGACTCCTTAAACTTAATAAATTTTAAAGGGGTATATGGAATCATATGGTCGCCTGTCCCTATTTTTATTCTTCTATTGGGAATCATAACAGGTGTGCTCGTAATTGTTTGGTTAGAAAGAGAAATATCCGCGGGTATACAACAACGTATTGGACCTGAATACGCGGGCCCCTTAGGAATTCTTCAAGCTCTAGCAGATGGTACAAAACTCCTTTTCAAAGAGAATCTTCTTCCATCTAGAGGTGATGCTCGTTTATTCAGTATCGGACCATCCATCGCAGTCGTAGCAATTTTACTAAGTTATTTAGTAATTCCTTTTGGCTACCAACTTGTTCTGGCCGATCTTAGTATTGGTGTTTTTCTATGGATCGCTATTTCAAGCATTGCTCCCGTTGGACTTCTTATGTCGGGATATGGATCAAATAATAAATATTCCTTTTTGGGTGGTCTACGAGCCGCTGCTCAATCAATTAGTTATGAAATACCATTAACTTTGTGTGTACTATCAATATCTCTACGTGCGATTCGGTGAAATCAAGGATTTTGACTACCTTTGTTTTTTATTCTACTAAGAAAGTAAAGTTAAATGGGTTGAGTATATATTTTGCGTTTTTCTTTGATCATTCAGGTTGATGAATAAAAGACAATAGTTATATGGGTGAAAGAAAACAGCTTCTAATTTTGCAGTAAAGGGGGAATTCTCATTTCCTATGTACAAGGATTAAGTAAAAGCAAACAAAAATAGTAGAGACTGTTTACCCCAAGATTGGTTACTTATTCATCACTTCCACTTCTTGAAGCGGGTTTAAAAGATAGGTTTTCCGTAGTTTTTTATATCTAGTACGTAGGTATATTTTTTTAAAATATAAAAAGAAATTCAGGTTGAACAAAATTGAGTGGGTGGTTAGGAAGACTAAGATACACAAAGAATTAGTAATGGGGATTTTATAAGTTATCCGCGAGAACATTTCTATACATAAAAGGAATTTGAATTGGGCTTTTAGTTGGTAGAAATGATCAAGAAGTACTACCCACGATTCCGATTCAGAGTATGCTCCTATCCGTCGATAAAAAAAATAACTATTACGAACGAAGTAATCTTTTACTTTTGGGAAAATCTCTTTATATGAATATGAGAAATATGAGAAAGAAGAATAGGAGCGAAATAAAATAGACGAAGTAAAAAAAAAGATATCCTGAACTTTATTCTTTTTTTTTTTTTTATTCTATTTTTGTTATAAGAAAGTCGAATTCTTTTTCGTTATTGAAAATACTAGGTTGAAATGTCTATTTATTGCTCTTACAAAAAGTTTTTTATTTTTTATTCGAGGATTAAATTATTGATCAACAAAGAAAGAGGCAATTCATGAAATTAATCAAATTAAAAGATAAGATCAATTCCGAAGCATTTTTTAATTAATATTAAACAATAAAAAAATATAGCAAACAGAATTCCGTTGATTTAATTTGGGACCTTAGGAGAAATTTCAACTCTATCCTAAAAAATATAAGAATCAATAATAATGGGATGTCCTTATATTTAACTGTGATCTTTGAGGAGCCGTATGAGGTGAAAATCTCATGTACGGTTCTGGAATAGCGATGAAACAGTGTAATTCTGATCGACTATAATTATCTAACAGTTCGAGTACAGTTGATATAGTTGAAGCACAGTCAAAATATGGTTTTTGGGGGTGGAATCTGTGGCGTCAACCTATAGGATTTTTCATTTTTTTTATTTCTGCTCTAGCCGAGTGTGAGAGATTACCTTTTGATTTACCAGAAGCAGAAGAAGAGTTAGTAGCCGGTTATCAAACCGAATATTCTGGCATCAAATTTGGTTTATTTTACCTTGCTTCTTATCTTAATCTACTAGTTTCTTCATTATTTGTAACAGTTATTTACTTCGGAGGTTGGAATCTTTCAATTCCCTATCTATTTGTTCCTGACATTTTTGTCAGAAATAAACTGGGGAAAGTCTTTGGAATAATAATAAGTATCTTTATTACATTAGGTAAAACTTATTTGTTCTTGTTCATTCCTATTGCTACAAGATGGACTTTACCAAGGCTGCGAATGGACCAACTATTAAATCTTGGTTGGAAATTTCTTTTACCTATTTCTCTAGGTAATCTATTATTAACAACCTCGTCTCAACTTCTTTCGCTCTAAGGTATTAGAATAGTCTCTATTCACGACTTGTCTCAAACAAGAGAAGGAAGCAAGTATTTTGAATTTATACATATTCACAATATGTTTCCTATGTTAACTGAGTTGATGAATTATGGTCAACAAACAATACTAGCCGCCCGGTACGTAGGTCAAGGTTTCACAATTACTCTGTCTCATGTGAATCGTTTACCGATAACTATTCAATACCCTTATGAAAAACTGATCACATCAGAACGTTTCCGAGGCCGCATCCATTTTGAATTTGATAAATGCATCGCTTGTGAAGTATGTGTTCGTGTATGTCCTATCAATCTACCCGTTGTAGATTGGAAATTGGAAAGTAATATTCGAAAGAAACGATTGTTTAATTACAGTATTGATTTTGGAATTTGCATATTTTGTGGTAATTGTGTCGAGTATTGTCCGACAAATTGTTTATCAATGACTGAAGAATACGAACTTTCGACTTATGATCGTCATGAATTGAATCATAATCAAATTGCTTTAGGTCGGTTACCGATATCAGTAATTGGTGATTACACAATTCGAACAATTTTGAATTCACCTCAAATAAAAAACGTATAAACCCTCTGATTCAAAAAAATTACCAATTAGTTAGAACTATATAACTAGTAAATTAAAAAAAAATCGAAATAAAAAAAGCTCCCTTTGGATCTAAAAAAAGAAAAGAAGAAACTTTTGTTTGATCAATCACGATATTGGCTAAAATTTTCATTTAATCCGTATTTCAAATATTTGTATATTAGAGTAATGATTTGAAAATATAAATTTTCAAATTCCTTTTTCGGGGGGTTAATTACAATGCCCAAGAACACTATCTACATCAAGTCATACCCACTCAACTTCCATTTAGTTTTAATTAAGTTTAGTTAACTTAAGAAGTATCATAAACATAAACCAAATGGAGTCTCTTCTTTTTTGTTTTTCCTGGTCAGATCAATAAAGTCATGAAATACCTTGATTTCTATCTTTTTTTTTTTCAATTTAAATTCAATGGATTTACCTGAACCAATACCGGATTTTATTTTAGTCTTTCTGGGATCAAGTCTGATCTTAGGGGGTTTAGGGGTCGTATTACTTCCCAATCCAATTTTTTCTGCTTTTTCGCTGGGATTGGTTCTGGTTTGTATATCCTTAATCTATATTCTACTGAATTCTTACTTTGTAGCTGCTGCGCAGCTACTGATTTACGTCGGAGCTATAAATATTTTAATTATTTTTGCTGTGATGTTCATGAATGGTTCAGAATATTCCAAATATTTTAACCCTTGGACAGTTGGGGATGGAATTACTTGGATGGTTTCCACAAGTCTTTTTATTTCACTAATTACTACTATTCCAGATACGTCATGGTACGGGATTATTTGGACTACAAGATCAAATCAGATTGTGGAGCAAGATTTGATAATTAATAGTCAACAAATTGGAATTCTTTTATCAAGAGATTTTTTTCTTCCATTTGAACTTATTTCAATAATTCTTTTAGTTGCTTTAATAGGCGCCATTGCTGTAGCTCGTCAATAACAATAATAAATTATCAATGAAAAAATTTCATATTTGTTATATGCGATTCAATCGAATTGGTTGAATTCTTCTTTCGATTAAAAATAATGAGATTTAGAAGGAGTTGCTTAACGATGCTAGAGCATGTACTTGTTTTGAGTGCCTATTTATTTTGTATAGGCATCTATGGATTGATCACAAGTCGAAATATGGTTAAGGCCCTTATGTGTTTTGAACTTATACTGAATGCAGTTAATATGAATTTTGTAGCCTTTTCCGATTTTTGTGATAATCGTCAATTAAAGGGAGAAATCTTATCAATTTTTGTTATAGCTATTGCAGCCGCTGAAGCAGCTATTGGACCGGCTATTGTTTCAGCAATTTATCGTAATCGAAAATCAACTTGTATTCACGAATCTAATTTATTGAGTAAGTAGTATTTATTATATCTTATCTCGTATTAACGAATCCAATTTGTTGAATACGAGTATTAATTATATAAATTTGAATATTTGAAATATTCAATATTATATTAATAAATAAATAAATTCGAATTCCTATAGTTAATACATTAAGGTATGATCCTGGTTAAAAAACTAGACCAAATCAAAGTATTTTGGCCTTGTCTACTAAAGCAATCCAGAAATAGATTGATTCAAAAATTCTGACAACTTGTTGATTCGTCTGATATCTAAATGCTAAATGTATGGTTTGTTTCTAAGATTACCAGATCGGAATTTTATAACGTTCAAAAATGTATAGATCCAATGTCACATTCAGTAAAGATTTATGATACATGTATAGGATGTACTCAATGTGTCCGAGCTTGCCCAACCGATGTATTAGAAATGATACCTTGGGACGGGTGTAAAGCAAAACAAATCGCTTCTGCTCCAAGAACAGAAGACTGCGTTGGTTGTAAAAGATGCGAATCTGCCTGTCCAACAGATTTCTTAAGTGTTCGGGTTTATTTATGGCATGAAACAACTCGCAGTATGGGGCTAGCTTATTAATAGCTCTAGAAAAACTAGACTTGAACCCATTTTAGTTTCTTTTTACCGACAAAACCAGTGCTCATAAGAATATAATGAGCACTGGTTTTTCTGGTCCAAGTATATCTTGTCTTTACCACGAATTTTTTTCCTTGGTTAACGCTAATTGTAGTTTTTCCAATATCGGCGGGTTCCTTAATTTTCTTTTTTCCACACAGGGGAAATAGGATCATTCGATGGTATACTATTTGTATAAGCGTATTAGAATTCCTTTTAATCGCTTATACATTTTGTTATCATTTCCAACCAGATGATCCATTAATACAACTAGTGGAGGATTATAAATGGGTCAGTTTTTTTGATTTCCATTGGAGATTAGGAATAGATGGACTTTCTATAGGACCCATTTTACTAACAGGATTCATCACCACTTTAGCTACTTTATCGGCTTGGCCGGTTACTAGAGATTCTCGATTATTTCATTTCCTGATGTTAGCAATGTACAGCGCGCAAATAGGATCATTTTCTTCTCGAGACCTTTTACTTTTTTTTATCATGTGGGAGTTAGAATTAATTCCCGTTTATCTACTTCTATCCATGTGGGGAGGAAAGAAACGTCTGTACTCGGCTACAAAATTTATTTTGTACACCGCGGGAGGCTCCATTTTTCTAGTAATGGGGGTTCTGTTTATGGGTTTATATGGTTCTAATGAGCCAATATTAAATTTTGAAACATTAGCAAATCGGTCGTATCCTGCGGCCTTAGAAATACTATTCTATGTTGGTTTTTTTATTGCTTTTGCTGTCAAATCACCGATTATACCTTTACATACATGGTTACCAGATACCCACGGAGAAGCACATTATAGTACTTGTATGCTTCTAGCTGGAATCTTATTAAAAATGGGAGCGTATGGATTGGTTCGTATCAATATGGAATTTTTTTCTCACGCCCATTATCTGTTTTCCCCTTGGTTAGTAATAGCGGGCACAATCCAAATAATCTATGCGGCTTCAACATCTCTTGGCCAACGGAATTTAAAAAAAAGAGTAGCGTATTCGTCTATATCCCATATGGGCTTTATAATTATAGGAATTGGTTCGATAAGCGATACAGGGCTTAATGGGGCTCTTTTACAAATAATATCTCATGGATTTATTGGTGCTGCACTTTTTTTCTTGTCGGGGACGACTTATGATAGAATACGTCTTGTTTATCTTGACGAAATGGGCGCAATAGCTATCTCAATGTCAAAAGTATTCACGATGTTCAGTAGCTTTTCGATGGCTTCGCTTGCATTACCAGGTATGAGTGGCTTTGTTGCTGAATTGGTAGTCTTTTTTGGAATAATTACCAGCCAAAAATTTTTTTTACTGCCAAAAATGCTAATTACTTTTCTAATGGCAATTGGAATGATATTAACTCCTATTTATTCATTATCTCTGTCACGACAGATGTTCTATGGATACAAGCTTTTTAATGCCCAAAACTCTTATTTTTTTGATTCTGGACCACGAGAGTTATTTCTTTCAATTTCTCTCTTTTTACCCGTCCTAAGTATTGGTATGTACCCCGATTTCTTTTTTTCACTGTCAGTTGACAGGGTCGAAATAATTCTATCTAATTATTTTCTAAACGGTTTTCATAACTAAACTTAAAAATGCTATGATTTAAAAATCGTTCATTCGACACTAAAAAGTTTTCTAAATTTCTAATAAGTCATTTTAAAATATAAAATAAAGAAAATTGAAACGCATATGGACATATGGATACGAATCGTATGAATCGATACAATATTGTATCGATTCATACGATTCGTGTCGGTTCACACAAAATTTTTATATGCACATACTCTGTTGTAGTCGTAAGATACATTCGTGAATTTAATTATATGCTAGTGCTAAAGGAAAGGAACCATAACTATGCAACCCTATTCCAAATAGATTGACTCCAAAGTAGCATATCCAAATTATAAGAAAGCCTATAGACGCTAGAATTGCCGAATTTTCTCCTTGCAAGTTTCGATTTGTTCGAGTATGTAAATAAATCGCGAATATGATCCAAGTAATAAATGCCCACGTTTCTTTTGGGTCCCAATTCCAATACGATCCCCATGCTTCATTAGCCCATACTGCTCCCGAAAGAATACCTATGGTTAAAAATAGAAATCCTAAACTAATAACCCGATAACTCCAATAATCCAATTCTTGAATCAATTGCGATCTGTAATAATTCTTGGCGAAAAAAAAATTTTTTATTTTTAAAAGATTATTTCTTTCACCGATGTATTCAATTTTACCAAAGGTAAATGAATCGTGTACTAAAAAATAACTTTGACAAAAAATAAAAAAAATATTTATGCTTTTTCGAGATATAATCACTAGGAGTGCTGCTGATAATAATGATCCACATAAAAGGGACGCATAACCCAATATCATCATCGTTACGTGCATTATTAACCACTCGGATTGAAGAGCAGGTACTAATATAGAAGATTGGTGTATTCCCGTTAAAAGTCCTGACATCGAAAAGACTTGAGTAAAAACAGCACTTGAACCCGTTATTATGCTTAATAAATTTTTATTTTTTTTGAAATACAGAACTAGATGAATAAGAGAAAAACTCCATGATAGGAAGATTAATGATTCGTATAAATCACTTAGTGGAAAATGACTCGAATAAATCCAACGCGTAATTAATAATCCTGTTATACAGAAAAAACTAGCTATCAGGCCTTTTTCGGACAAATGAGATAATTGTACCACTTCATCTACAAAAAAAAAGCTTAGTAAACGAATTATAATTATAATTGAAAGAATTGAAAAGGAAATATGAGTTAATATATGTTCTAAGGTTGAAAATATCATACAAAATCTTAAAAAATGCGTTGCCTAAATGCAACTCAAGGGTTGAATTAATTATAGAATCTATTTTTACTTTTTAAAAATATTTTAAAAGATGACATGCCGCTACTCGGACTCGAACCGAGATGCTTTAGCACTGCTTCCTAAGAGCAGCGTGTCTACCAATTTCACCATAGCGGCTTGTGTTGAATTTATAATAGTCAATTAATAAACAATCGTCGAGAATTTAGAAGTCCATTAAGAGTAATTTTTTTAGTTTATTTTTCCTAAAAGTATCAATTTATTAAATAAATTTTTGTTTAGTTCAAATGGGGATTTGGGCGTTCATTAGTTTAGGGATTTAGGGGCTTTCGTGGGTTTTCGGTTCCCCTAGAATTTTATTCTAACTAGATAATTAGAATCCCAAATCACAATCAAGAGTCAACCAAGGGATAGAACTCAAACATGGTTTTGTTTTGCTTTTTCAATTTTAATGAACTTTTTTATCTTTTATTTAATTTCAGAAATCAAATGGACCAAAAGAATTTTTTTTAGGTTATGAATGAAGAAAAAACAGAAAAAGAGGACACCCAAATTAGATAAACTGTTCCTATTAAAAGTTCTTACTAAGTTCTTAATTTAATTGAGTTGATAATAGGAGATATATGAGTAATTTATATATTAATTCTTACAAATTGAAAAATAATAAAGTTATTCGAACGTATTTCAAATTTTTGGTTAATTCAATTAACTAAATATCTTAATATCTTAGGACCCCTCCCGAAAACATCTATAGTCTATTAAAAAGAAAAAAGATAAAAAAAGAGAGAGAAAACGAAAAATTGTCGTATTTTTTCTAGTAAATGTAACAAAAAATGTGTTGACGGGGAAACTAAGCTTCCCCGTTCTGGAAATGTAAAAATCCGCGCAAAAAAACCTTTTCTTGTGTTCATTCGTTTGTCAGAAACATTTTTATTTTTTATCAAAAAAGGTATTTGTATTTACTGAATTTAGTAAATAATCTAAAATTGACGACTCGAAAATAAAAGATAAAAGAGTAAGCTGAGTTTCATTTTCTATTTCCTATAAAATTGACAATTTCCGTTATCTAAAGAAAAATAAGTCAATTTCTGAATGCATTCAGGCTATTCCAACTTTATTACTTATTTGTTTTTTGTTTGCTGCACAAAAAAACTTTTTGAATTTCCAGTCGAAAGAGATTTACCTAATGAAAAAGCTTTTAAAGCGCTCCAATATCCCTTCTTTTTCCAAATATTTTTACGAATGTGCTTTTTTGCTGTAGAAATGCGCTTTTTTGGAACTGCCATTTAAAAAGAATTCCTTATTGTTCTAGTTGGATGTGAAAGACATGTATTGTTCAAAAGAAGTTCTTCCTTATCCTTACTATTATTATTATATTCATAGATTCATTCGATTTATTTGCTAATGAATACTCCCTTCATAAAAAAATAAATATAATAGAAATATAAATATATATGGTTTGGTTTTTTTCACTTTTTCTATTTCTGAGAATCGACTTAAAATGGTTTTTATTAACTCGTATGCTTATTTACGACTCTTTCTTAGTAAACCCTATATCCAGCAAATCGGTTGTGCTAAAGAAATCAAAATTGTTGAGCTTTAATTTCCTAAATAAAAAGAATCCAACCTTGCATTTTTTTCTGTCTAGTTTCAGTGTTGTACATTGAATTTAGATGGGATAAAATATACAAAATACAAATAAGGATAAGATCCAAAATTTTTCTTACTGAGAATGCATTTCCTTTCCTTTACCTTAACCGTTCAACCTCGTACATCGTACAAGAGAGTATGTTACACTTTCTAAAAATAGGAATTACTGTGTTTCATAAGATTTGAACGATTGTAATTTCTTGAGTTGAATATTTGAAGTATTTAGAAGAAAAAAAGTAAACAAATAATAAAAATTCTAAATTTCGGTAGTTTTACTTAGCGCATATATTCCCTTTTAGTTATTCCTATCAAAGAGGTAAGATCTGGTAAATTGGAAACAATAAAAATCAATTAGGAAACTAAGAATAAAAAAACTTTTTATGCAACAAACATATCAATATGGGTGGATTATACCTTTCATTCCACTTCCCGTTCCTATATTTCTAGGGTTGGGTCTTCTTCTTGTTCCAACAACAACAATCAAATTTCGTCGTATGTGGGCCTTTCAGAGTGTTTTATTGTTAAGTATAATCGTGGTTTTTTCAACCAACCTGTCTATTCAACAAATAAATGGCAATTCTATTTATCAATATGTATGGTCTTGGCTCATTACTAACGATTTTTCTTTAGAATTGGGTTATTTGCTAGACCCACTTACTTCTATTATGTCAATATTAATCACTACTATTGGAATCGCGGTTCTTTTTTATAGTGATAATTATATGGCTCACGATCAATCCTATTTGAAATTTTTCACTTATATGAGTTTTTTCAGTACTTCAATGCTAGGATTAGTTACTAGTGCTAATTTGATACAAATTTATATTTATTGGGAATTAGTTGGGATGTCCTCTTATCTATTAATTGGATTTTGGTTCACACGACCTCTTGCGGCAAATGCTTGTCAAAAAGCTTTTGTAACTAATCGGGTAGGAGATTTTGGTTTGTTATTAGGAATTTTAGGGTTTTATTGGATAACAGGTAGTTTCGAATTTGAGGATTTATTCGAAATAGTGAATAACTTGATTTATAATCATGAAGTAAATCCTTTATTTCTTACTTTGTGTGCTATTCTATTATTTGCTGGTTCCGCTGCTAAATCTGCACAATTTCCCCTTCATGTCTGGTTGCCTGATGCTATGGAGGGGCCCACTCCTATTTCTGCTCTTATACATGCTGCCACTATGGTAGCAGCGGGAATTTTTCTTGTAGCTCGGCTTCTTCCTCTTTTCATAGTTATACCCCCCATAATGAATTTAATCTCGTTGATAGCAATAATAACAGTCTTATTAGGAGCTACTTTAGCTCTAGCTCAAAAAGACATTAAGAGGGGTTTAGCATATTCCACAATGTCACAATTGGGTTATATGATGTTAGCTCTTGGTATGGGATCTTATCGAAATGCTTTATTCCACTTGATAACCCATGCCTATTCTAAAGCATTATTATTTTTAGGA